AATAAGATGCCTGATTAAAGGGTTATTTTGATAGAATAAATTAAGTATTAGTTTACTCTTATTGTAAAATCAAGGCTTAAACTTGTCTTTAAAAATCAAAATTTTCTGTGCGTCAATACACCTTTTTACAAAGAAGAAATAAAAAAGTAAGCTAATTAAGCTACTAGTTCATACCCTAATTATAAAAGTAAATTCTTTTCTTTTTTAATTAAAATAAATTCTTCCAAGTTATTTTTTTTAAGCTTTATAATAATTGGGATTATATTTTGCTTATGTTCAAATAATTGATTATTTATTTGGTGTGGTTTAGAATTGTCATTAATTACTTTCTTACCTTTAATTCAAAGAAAAATAATTATAAGATCTGAATCTTCTGTTAAATATTTTTTAGTACAAAGAATTAGTTCATCTATTTTAATTTTGGGGTTAATAATAATACTAATGTCTAAACTAAATTATAATTTTTTTATTGCATTGTCGGCCATGATTAAAATAGGGGTTGCACCTTTCCATAGTTGATTACCAAGATTAATTGATGGTCTTTATATTTTACCTCTAATTTTAATATTTACTTTCCTAAAAATTCCTCCCCTAATTGTTGTTACTTTTACTGATTTAAGACTGTCACTATTTATTAGTTTAACTATAATAGTTGGTTCATTGTTTGGGTTAAATCAATCTTCTTCTCGAAAAATTATTACTTATTCTTCGATTTTTAATATTGGTTTAATTTTAATATGTATTGGGAATAATTTTATTTGAATATTTTATTTGTTAATTTATTCTTCTTTAGTAGTTACTTTTATAATGTTGATTCAACATATAAATATGAATTATTTAAATCAGATTATTTATTCCGAGCAGTATATTTTTAATAAATTAATTTTATTATTTAATTTATTGTCAATGGGTGGAATACCACCTCTGATTGGGTTTTCTATTAAATTAATTGTAATTGAGTTTTGTATTCAAATTGGAATTATTTTTAATTTATTTATGATAATTCTATTTTCTTTAATGGTTATATTTTTTTATATTCGAGTATGCTACTTTTCAATAATATTTTATTGTATTAATTTTAAATGAAACCTAACTTCAATCAATTACTTTAATTTATTTTTGCTGTTAATTAACTTTTTATCTTTACCCTTAGTTTTAATTTTAACAGGTTTTTACTAAGATTTTAAGTTAATTTAAACTATTAACCTTCAAAGTTAAATATACTAATTAGAAGTAAATCTTAACAGTTAGTATATTTAATTTTGCAAATTAATGTTTTATGTTAAACTATAAGATTTATTTTATTATTGAGGAGGGTTTACCTATAAATAAATTTACAGTTTATTACTTTAATCAGACACCTCAATAATGATAAAATGATTTTACTCTACTAATCATAAAGATATTGGGACTATATATTTCATTTTTGGTATTTGATCCGGATTAGTAGGAATAATATTAAGAATAATCATCCGACTTGAATTAGCTCAGCCAGGACCATTTATTAATAATGATCAAATTTACAATGTAATTGTAACTTCCCATGCATTTATTATAATTTTTTTTATAGTTATACCTATTATAATTGGTGGTTTTGGTAATTGATTGTTACCTTTAATAATTGGTGCTCCTGATATAGCTTTTCCCCGTATAAATAACATAAGTTTCTGATTATTACCCCCGTCCTTAATATTGTTAATCATAAGATCTTTAGTTGAAAGAGGTGCTGGTACAGGTTGAACTGTTTATCCTCCTTTATCTTCTAATATTGCTCATTCTGGGGCTAGAGTTGATTTAGCTATCTTTTCTTTACATTTAGCTGGAATTTCTTCTATTTTAGGTGCTGTAAATTTTATTACTACTGTAATAAATATACGATCTTATATGATAACTATGGATCGTTTACCTTTATTTGTTTGATCTGTTTTAATTACTGCTATTTTACTTCTTTTATCCCTTCCTGTTTTAGCAGGAGCTATTACCATATTATTAACTGATCGTAATTTAAATACTTCATTTTTTGATCCTTCTGGTGGTGGTGATCCAATTTTATATCAACATTTATTTTGATTTTTTGGTCATCCTGAAGTTTATATTTTAATTTTACCTGGTTTTGGATTAGTTTCTCATATTATTACTCAAGAAAGTGGAAAAAATGAATCTTTTGGTTATATTGGAATAGTATATGCCATAATATCTATTGGTTTATTAGGCTTTGTAGTCTGGGCCCATCATATATTTACTGTTGGTATAGATGTTGATACTCGAGCTTATTTTACTTCTGCAACTATAATTATTGCTGTTCCTACAGGAATTAAGGTTTTTAGCTGACTAGCAACGATACATGGTGTAACTTTAAAAAGTTCTATTTCTATAATTTGATCTTATGGTTTTGTATTTTTATTTACTTTAGGGGGTCTAACAGGAATTATTTTATCTAATTCTTCAATTGATGTAATTTTACATGATACCTATTATGTAGTAGCCCATTTTCATTATGTTTTATCAATAGGAGCAGTATTCGCTATTTTAGCTGGATTTATTCATTGATTCCCATTATTTACTGGATTGACCTTAAATCCTATTTGATTAAAAATCCAATTCTTCTTTATGTTTATTGGTGTAAACTTAACTTTTTTCCCCCAACATTTTTTAGGTCTTAGAGGATTCCCCCGACGTTACTCTGATTATCCAGATGTCTATTTTTCATGAAATAATTTATCTTCAATTGGAAGAATAATTTCTCTAATAAGTATTATAATATTCATATTTATTTTATGAGAAAGACTAATTTCTAAGCGTATAGTTTTATTTTCCAAAAATAACAGATTTTCAATTGAATGATATCATAGACACCCTCCTGAGGAGCATTGTTACAATGAATTACCTTTACTTTTAAATTAATTGTTCTATTATGGCAGAAGTTAATGCGATGAGCTTAAAATTCATTTATAAATAAATTTATTTTTATAGAAATCGCTACTTGATCAAATTTAAATACCCAAGATTCTAATTCACCAGTTATGGAGCAATTAATTATATTTCATGATCACACAATGATAATTATTTCATTAATTACAATTACAGTACTTTATATAATAATCAGCTTAATAATAAGAAAATATGGAAATCGATTGCTTTTAGAAGGTCAATCAATTGAATTAATTTGAACAGTTCTTCCAGCATTAATATTAATTTTTATTGCCCTACCTTCATTAAAGATTTTATACATAATTGAGGAAACAAATAATCCTATAATTACAATTAAAGCTGTGGGTCATCAGTGATTTTGATCTTACGAATATTCAGATTTTAAAAAAATTGAATTTGATTCTTATATAAAGCCAACTAATGATTTAGAACTAAATGAATTTCGATTATTAGAAACAGATAACCGCTTAATTTTACCATTTAAAACTCAAGTACGTATTTTGATAACATCAAGAGATGTTATTCATTCTTGAACAGTTCCTTCATTGGGGGTTAAGGTTGATTGTTCACCAGGCCGTATTAATCAAGGAAATATTATAATAAATCGTCCTGGTTTGTTCTTTGGCCAATGTTCTGAAATTTGTGGATCAAATCATAGATTTATACCCATCGTTTTAGAAAGAGTAAATTCTAACACTTTTATTAATTGATTAAAAAATTACTCATTAAGTCACTTAAATGCAAGTTATGGTCTCTTAAACCAGTTTATAGTAAATTAGCGCTTACTCTTAATGAAAAGATTTAGTTTAACGAAAACATAAATTTGTCAATTTTAAATTACTTAATAGTAGTCTTTTGCCACAAATATCTCCTATATGATGAACTTCCATAATATTAATATTTATTTTAATATTTTTATTAGTTATAATAATTATTTATTTTAATTTAATTGTCAAAATTACATCAAAAATTGATTTCAGTGTAAAAAAAATAAATTGACAATGATAAGTAATTTATTTTCAGTATTTGATCCTTGCACTGGTATATTATCTTTAAATTGAATAAGAACTTTAATTTTTTTAATTTTGATACCATATAATTACTGATTTATTCCTAATAAAATCAATTTGATTTATATAAATTTAATAATAATACTTCATAAAGAAACAAAAATATTAATAAGATACAATGGAACTTCTATTATTTCATTATCATTATTTACATTTATTTTATTTAATAATTTGATAGGTTTACTACCCTATATTTTTACTTCCTCATCTCATTTAATTTATTCCTTAGGTTTAGCTTTACCAATTTGGTTGTCTCTAATAATTTATGGGTGAATTAATAAATACAACTCTATATTTTGCCATTTGGTTCCCTCTGGAACACCTGGTATTTTAATACCATTTATAGTAATAATTGAGACTGTGAGAAATATTATTCGACCTGGTTCTTTATCTGTTCGATTAACAGCAAATATAATTGCAGGTCATCTTTTAATGTCTTTATTAGGTAATAATTCCCAATCATTATTTTTAATAGTTTCAACTATACTAATTTACTTAATATTAATATTGTTTGAATTAGCAGTAGCTTTAATTCAGTCATATGTTTTTATAACATTAGGAACTCTTTATTCAAGAGAAATTTAAAATGAATAATCATCCATTTCATTTAGTTGAAAAAAGACCTTGACCTTTTACAGGATCAGTTGGTTTATTAACTACTATAATAGGAATAATTATATGATTCCATATATTAAAAATTAATTTAAGAACTATAGGTTTTGTTATTATTATTTTGACTATAATTCAATGATGGCGTGATGTAACTCGAGAATCAACATTTCAAGGATTACATACATTTAAAGTTACAACAAGAATAAAATTAGGAATAATTTTATTTATTTTATCAGAAGTTTTGTTTTTTTCATCTTTTTTTTGAGCTTTTTTTCACAGAAGATTATGCCCTACAATAGAAATTGGACTTTTGTGGCCCCCTAAAGGAATTATTCCATTTAATCCTATTAATGTACCAATATTAAATACTATAATTCTTTTGAGTTCTGGTGTCACAATTACTTGAGCACATAATTCTTTAATTACTGGAAATTATTCACAAATAATTCAGAGAATAATTTTGACTGTAATTTTGGGTATCTACTTTTCATTGCTTCAATTATATGAATATTTAGAGTCTCCGTTTAGAATTGCTGATTCAGTATTTGGTTCAACTTTTTTTATATCAACTGGATTTCATGGATTACACGTATTAATTGGAACAATTTTTATTTTAATTTCATTAATTCGTATATACAAATTGCATTTTTCTCAAGATCACCACATAGGGTTTGAGGCTTCAGCTTGATATTGACACTTTGTAGATGTGGTATGATTATTTTTATATATATCAATTTATTGATGAGGTGGCTAAAATTTATTTAATATAAAAAGTATATTAAGCTTCCAACTTAAAAGTTTCTTTAGAAAATAAATAATCAATTTAATTTTGATTCATTTATTTTTAGTAGTTATAATTAATTTAATTATTATTATTTTAATTATTTTAATTTCAAAAAAATCAATTGTTGATCTTCAAAAATCTAGTCCCTTTGAGTGTGGCTTTAACCCTATTACACAAAAACGTTTACCTTTTTCTATTCATTTTTTTTTAATTGCAGTTATTTTTTTAATTTTTGACATTGAAATTATTATTGTTATACCTATAATTATAACTTTAAAAAGATCATTTTTAAATTCATGAATTTTTACTTCTTCTTTATTTATTACAATTTTATTATTAGGGTTATATCATGAATGAAATAATGGTATATTAAATTGAACTAAATAAATTAGGAAAGTATTTAATTATAATATCTGATTTGCATTCAGGAGGTGCTTTTATAGTCTTTCTTAACAAAGAAGTAAACTTTTACATTTAGTTTCGGCCTAAAAATAGGATTATCATCCCATGTTTTAATAGAAACCAAAGTAGAGGTATCTTATTGTTAATAAGAACATTGAATAGATTCCTATTAAAAGAGAATTAAGTGATAGAAATAGCTGCTAACTAATTTCTAAAGCGGTTAAATTCCGTTTTTCTCTTATTCTTATAGTTTAATAAAAACTTTTTATTTTCATTAAAAGGATGGATAATTTTTAACCTATGAATATTTTATAAGATAAATCTTTCCTTTATAGCTTCAATATAAAGCTCTTAATAAGCTAATAAAATAAATTAAAATTAAAATTCAGGTCAAAAATGATAAAAAGGTAATTTTTAAGTTATTTAAAGAATAAATTTGTATAATATTTGAAGTTTTTAATAGATAATTGCTAATTCCTATGGGTCCATAAAGTTCTCCTCAATTTATTATATTCTTATAATTAAATCTGAATTGATAAAAAACTTGATATAAGTATGATGAATATCTAAATATAAATCATATATTTGAAAATAAATAAAAATTAATTTTAAATACAAATTTTTCTATACTAATAATTTGAGATCCTGCAAAAATTCCTGCAACAATACATATTAAAGGTATAACCTTTAAGTAAAATGGGAGAACAATAAGACTTATATTAATTGAAATTATTCATAGTATTGCACACCCAAAAGTAACAGAAAAAAAACATAAAATTAAAATTCTTAATTTTATTATTTTATTTTCAAAAAAAAGTAAGGTTCTTTTAAATTTAGAATTAATTAATATAGAATAATAAAATAAACGGATGGAATATGAACAAGTTAAACCTAGGCAAAAAAAGAAAATAATAAAAAAAATAAATCCTAAATTACTTATAATTCTTGTTTCTAAGATTAAATCCTTTGAATAAAATCCTGATAAAAATGGAATTCCACATAAAGCTAAATTAGAAATATTGAAACATGACGTAGTAAATGGTATTGATATGCAAACAGAACCTATAACACGGATGTCTTGATTATCATTTATATAATAAATAAATAATCCAGCGCATAAAAATAAAAGTGATTTAAATATTGCATGACTTAGTAAATGAAAAAAAGATAAATCTACTAATCCTAAAAATAAAGATCTTATTATTAAACCTAATTGACTTAAAGTTGATAAAGCAATAATTTTCTTTAAATCAAACTCATAATTAGCACAAAATGATGATATAAATATAGTTATTATACTAATAAAAATAAAATATATATTATTATAAACTATTGCATTAAAAAATCGAATCAATAAGTAAACACCTGCAGTTACTAAAGTAGAAGAATGAACTAGGGCTGATACTGGAGTAGGTGCTGCCATTGCTGCGGGCAACCAAGTGGAAAATGGAATTTGAGCTCTCTTTGTAAAAGAAGAAATTATTAAAAGATAAAATATTTTATTATCAAATATATCTAAGTAAAATATAAAATGCCATCTACCGTAAGATATTATTCAAGCAATAGAAACTAATAAACCAATATCCCCTAAACGGTTAGTTAAACATGTAATTATACCTGCAAGGTATCTTTTTATGGAATTGTAGTAAATGACTAAGCAATAAGAAACAAGACCTAACCCATCTCAACCTAATAAAATTCTTACTAAGTTGGGGCTAACAATTATTAATAATATTCTAAATACAAATAAAATTACTAAAAATAGAAATCGATTACTTGAGTAAGTTCCAATACCTATATAATTCATTCTGTATAAAATTACTATTGAAGAAATAAATAAAACTACTGAAATAAATAAGCAAGAAATTCAATCTAATAAAATTAAGTAGTAAAAATTCAGGGAATGTATTTCATAAATCTTCCACTCTAACAAAATAGAATAGTCCATAATAATAAATATTAAACTAAAATAAAAAAAAATTATAGAAATAGAAAACAATAATGCCATTCAATAAAAATAAAAATTAAATTTAATCAAAACTTAAAGTTATAAACATCTAAGATACCACAAATCTCAATTTTTAAAATTAAACTATTTAAGTTAAATAAAAAGAGAATTTATTGTTATAACAACTGTAAAAATAGGTAATAAATGAATTGTTAAAATTAAAAAATTCACTAGTGTAGCCAGATCTAAATGAATAATTTGAATTAATATTCCATGTTGAGTGTAACTAAATAAGTAAACTCTAAAACATGCGGAAAAAAAAGATATTATTAGAAATAAAATAAAAGAATTTTTTCAATATATTATTATTCTATTTAAAATAAAAATTTCTCTAATAAAATTTAATCTTGGAGGGCAACCTATATTAAATCTTGAAAGCATAAATCAAAATAAACATAATCTAGGCATAAAATTAATTAATCCCTTATTTAAATAAAATCTTCGAGAAGATAAACGTTGATAACTAATATTAGCTACACAAAATAAACCTGATGAACATAAACCATGAGAAATTATTATAAAATAAGCCCCTAAAATTCCCCACTTGCTTATAGTAGAAAAACCTACTAAACACAGTCTTATATGTGCAATTGAGGAATAAGCAATTAAGCACTTTACATCACCTTGAATTAAGCACAAAAATCTTACTAACACTCCACCCACAATTCTCATAGAATACCAAATAAAGCTATAATTTCTAAATAATTTTTCGTAAATAAATATAAAGCGTAAAATTCCGTAACCACCAATTTTTAGTAATAACCCAGCTAGAATTATTGAGCCTGAAACAGGTGCTTGAACATGAGCTTTAGGTAATCAAAAATGAACTATGAATATAGGTAACTTCACTAAAAAAGCTACTATTATAATTAAATGAATTAAAAATAAATTTGAATTACCAAAATTGTAATCAAAAAATAATGAATTAGAATTAAAAAAGAAATAAATCAATAGCAAAAATAGAGGTAATGACGCAAATAAAGTGTAAAAAAATAAATAAAGACCTGAAATTAGGCGTTCAGGTTGATATCCTCAACCATAAATTAAAATTATTAAAGGAATTAGACTAAATTCAAAATAAAGGTATATTATAAATATATTAAGACAAGAAAAGATATTAAATAAAATAAAAACTAATAATAAACATATTAATAAAAATAACTTTATAAAATAATCACTCTTAATTGAGTTTCTTGCAATTACTATTAAAGAAACAATCAAAATTCTTAAAATAATTAATCCGTAAGAAAAATAGTCAATTCCTAAATTATATGATAAACAAGAATAATAATTGTTAATTAATATAACGCAAAAAAAAATTATTAATAAAATTAATGAAAATTGAAATATAAATCACAAATTAAACAAATTAATAAAAAAAAAGGGGATTATAAAAATTATATAAAATATAGTTATTATCATATTAATAAAGAATTTAAATAATCGTTACCATGACAACGAATTATACAGACTAGTACTCTTAAACCTAGGACACCTTCACATACATAAAAAGTTATTATAAATAAGTAAATATAAAGTGAATAATTAAATATTAAACAATATAGTAAGATTAATATTAATAAACTTAATACAACTATTTCTAATCTAATTAAACATAATAAAATATGTTTTCGGATTATAATAAATGAAAGTATAGAAAAAGAAAAAAGGTAAAGGCAAGTATAAAATCTCATTTGTTTTAGTTTTAATAATTTAAATAAAATATTGATTTTGTAAATCAAACTTGAATGATAATTCTTAAAACATCAGCAAAGTGTAAAAATTACACTTCATAAATCCCCAAAATTTAAATTTTTAATAAACTATTTGCTGAAATTAAATTCTTAATTATTAAATTATTATTAGTGTCAAATTCAATTTTACCAATTCTAAAAAATCCTATATCTATAGGATTTATTTTAATGATTCAGACTATACTTGTAATTATATTAATAAATAAAATTATAGCATCATCATGATTTATAATGATTACTTTTTTGATAATAATTGGAGGTTTATTAATTATTTTCTCTTACATAAGTAGTATCGCATCTAATGAAAAATTTAAAATTAAGATTAATATTAGAATAATTTTTATTATTTTAATAATTATAACAGATGAAATATTAATTGAACAGCAATGTGATGAGACCCAATCTATTTCTCATTCCATAAATTCAGAAATATCTTTAATCAAAATTTATAATTCAAAATCTATAATGATAACTATTTTATTAGTTATTTATCTTTTAATTTCAATACTGTCCGTATCTAAACTTGTTAAAATTCACGAAGGCCCACTCCGATCTTATAAGAAATAATATATGAATAAACCGTTACGAAAAAGTAATAATTTATTAAAAATTTTGAACTATGCAATTGTTGATTTACCTGCTCCAATTAATATTTCAGCCTGGTGAAACTTCGGGGTAATTTTAGGTATATGTTTATCTATTCAGTTAGTAACAGGAGTATTTTTATCAATACATTATAATGCTAATGTTGAATCTGCATTTAATAGAGTAAGTCATATTATGCGGGATGTAAATTATGGTTGATTAATCCGTTCCCTTCATTCTAATGGAGCTTCATTATTCTTTATTTGTATTTATATTCATACTGGACGAGGAATTTACTACGGATCCTATAAATTTACTAAAACTTGAACACTAGGTGTTATAATTATGTTAGCGACTATAGCTACAGCTTTTTTAGGTTATGTATTACCATGAGGGCAAATATCATTTTGAGGTGCTACAGTGATTACAAACTTACTATCTGCATTTCCTTATATTGGTACTATATTAGTAAATTGAATCTGAGGTGGGTTTGCAGTTGATAATGCAACTTTATCTCGTTTTTTTAGACTTCATTTTATATTACCATTCATTATTATTATAATAGTCATTATTCATATTTTCTTTTTACATATAACAGGGTCTAATAATCCAATTGGATTAAACTCTAATAATGATAAAATTCCATTTCATCCTTACTTTTCAATTAAAGATTTGCTGGGTGTAATTATGATTTTTATAATATTACTTATTTTAAACTTAACTGAGCCATTTATATTATCAGATCCTGATAATTTTATTAATGCAAACCCAATAGTTACTCCAGTTCATATTCAACCTGAATGGTATTTTTTATTTGCATATGCAATTTTACGTTCGATTCCTAATAAACTGGGGGGAGTATTAGCATTATTCTTTTCAATTTTAATCTTAATTATTTTACCTTTCTCAATAAAAATAAAATTTAAGGGAATTGAATTTTACCCAATAGCACAATTAAATTTTTGAATATTTTTTTCTATCGTAATTTTACTAACTTGGGTTGGAGCTCGACCAGTCGAACTACCTTACACAGAAATTGGCATAATGTTAACTTTTTTATATTTTTTATACTTTATTTCAGACCCCTTAATTATAAAGCAATGAGATAGATTAATTAATTAGTTAATTAGCTTAAATAAAGCATTTACTTTGAAAGTAAGGGATAGAAAACATAATTTATTAACTTAACAAAAAAAAATGATAAAAAACAATAGTTTTAAATATCACAAATAATAAAATATAATTTAAAGATAAAGGTAAATAACACTTTCACGCTAAGTATATAAGTTTATCATAGCGATAACGTGGTAATGTACAACGAATTCAAATAAAAAAAAAACATATAAATATAATTTTTAAAAAGAAACTGAATGAATAAAAATTACCACCTAAAAAAATTAAAGAAGTAAAAAGTCTAATAAAAATAATTCTAGCATATTCAGAAATAAATAATAAAGCAAAACCACCTCTACCGTATTCAACATTAAACCCTGAAACCAATTCACTTTCGCCCTCTGAAAAATCAAAAGGAGTTCGATTAGTCTCCGCAAGACAACAGGATAACCAGCAAAAAAAGATAGGGAGTGAAAAGAAAATAAATCAACTTATTGTTTGAATAAAATTAAAATTAATTAATCTATAACTATCACAAAGAAAAAAATAACATAATAAAATTAAAGAAAGTGCAACTTCGTAAGAAATAGCTTGAGAAACTCTTCGAATGCAACCTAACAAAGCATATATTCTATTTGAAGACCACCCACAAATAATTAAGCCGTAAACACTAATTCTTGAACAACATAAAAAAAATAAGAGTCCATAATTAAAATTTATACAATTAATATAAAAAGGGAATAATGCCCAAATAAATAAGGATTGAATTAAACTAAAGAATGGACACAAATAATAAATTAAAAAATTAGAATTTAGAGGATAAATTTGTTCTTTAAGAAACAATTTTGCCCCATCACTAAAAGGCTGAAAAATACCAAAATAACCAACCTTATTAGGTCCTTTTCGGATATGAATGAAACTTATTACCTTACGTTCTAGAAGTGTAAAAAATCCAACTGAAATTAAAACTATAAGTAATAGAAATACAGATGTAATTAAGTAAATTATTAAATATGACTATAGTCATTTAATTAAATTCTAAATTTAATACATAATATCTGTCAATTTAATAAAATAACATTAATAATGATTTATTTGGTCCTTTCGTACTAAAATAAAATATAAAATTAGGATAGAAACCAACCTGGCTCACACCGGTTTGAACTCAAATCATGTAAGTTTTTAAAAGTCGAACAGACTTAAAATTAAAGAAACTGCCCCTTAATATTAACTTAATTCAACATCGAGGTCGCAAACTTAAATATAAATTAGAACTCTCCATTTAAATAACGCTGTTATCCCTAAGGTAACTTTATCTTAAATTAAACTTTTAAATCAAAATTATCTTTTATTAAAGAATTTAAAAAATAAAGCTTAAATTTAATTATCACCCCAATAAAATTTAAATTTAAAATCAAAATTAAAATCAAAAATAAATTTATAAATTTAAAAATAGTTCTTGTAGGGTCTTTTCGTCCTAAATTAACAATTTAGCTTTTTTACCAAAAAATTAAATTATAAAAATATAAAAATTATAATAAATTTCTCATTTATTCATTCATACAAGCCCTCAATTAAAAGACTAATTATTATGCTACCTTTGTACAGTTAAAATACTGCAGCCATTTAAACACTCATTGGGCAGAACTTACTTTTAAAAATTTACTAAAAGAAATGTTTTTGATAAACAGTTGAAAATTATAATTGTCGAATTCAATAAATATAATTTTAAATTATACTAATAAAATCATTATTAAAAATAATTAAAAAATTTTTAAATAAACTTTATAAATTTTTAAAAAAAATAAAATTTTATAAAAATACATTAATTTATTAAAAACTTAATACAAAATTTAAAAGATTATTTATATATTAAAATATAAATTTGTAAAAAAAATTAAAGTTTATCCTTTAAAAAATATAATTAAAACAATAAAAATATAGCACAATAAATAATTAAAAATTAAATTTAATCTAAAGAAACCAGATATATATTAAAAACGTTTAACTTTTAATTACTAAAATAAAATAAATATATGTTATAAAACAAATTAAATAATTTTAAATTAAATTTTTTAAATTCGGGAATAATAATAATTTTATAAATAAATTTACCCTGATACAAAAGGTACTAAAAAATAATTCAATCTAATTAATACTTTCTATTTTGCAATTAATATATAAAATTAATTATTAACTAAAAATTTTAATTTATTAAAATAATTTACTAAAAAAGAAATCAGGAAGAAAATATAAATTTCTATTTAATGTAAATAAATTACTTTATAATATAAGCTACAACCTGTATTCTAACTTCACTTTCCAGTAAAATTACTTTGTTACGACTTATCTCAGTTAAATGAGAGCGACGGGCAATATGTACATAATTTAAGTATATTTTCAAATTAAAAAATTAATAAATTTACTATTAAATCCTATTTCAAATTAAATCAATCATAAATCATCCAAATAAATTTAAAATTTATGTAACCCATGTCAACTTAAGAAATACCTGCACCTTGACCTAATATTAATATTAATAAAAAAAATAAAAAATCCTTATAGAAAATTACTAATTATAGAGATATACAAAAAATTCTTAAGTAAAAAAAATCGTGGTGTATCAATTAAGAAACAGGTTCCCCTAATATTAAACTACCGCCAAATTATTCAAATTTTATAGAAAATAACTATTAATGTTAAAATTAATTATAATTAAGTAATTAATAATAGGGTATCTAATCCTAGTTTAAAATAAAGATTAATTGAAAATTCAAATAAGAAATTATTAATAAATAAAAATTCCACCTTTATACAATTAAAATTTAAGTTCATTTATTAAAAATTTAAATTTAAAAAATTAATTTTTTTTAATTGTATAACCGCGAATGCTGGCACAATTTTAATCAAAAATATATTTATATCTAAACTAGAATAATCTAATATAAAAATACTAATTACTGAATAATTAATAATTTAATATAATTCATATAACTATTAAATAAAACCAACTTTTAAGAATAAATCAAACTCTATTTGATATTTATTATATAATAAATATCAAATAGTTATAGGTTATATTTGATATAATTCAATCTTTTTTTTCATCTTTTAGAAAAAAAGATTGATTTATATCAAAATATTCAAAATAATGTTTAAATTCAAATTTGAATCGTAATTTAATAAATATTTAGTTTATATTATATTATTAATAATTAAATCTACCCTCTTATTTTAAGAGAGAGGGTAGATTTATTATTAACATTATGATTATATAATATAAAAATATTTATTATAGTATTAATTAAAATTTATGAATTAATAATTTAATAATTATA